ATCAGCATTTCGTATAGAGGTTATTATGTCAGCAATAGTATCCCTACCCATGATGAATTAAAATTCTTGGTGCTCCCAAATTTTGATATAATCAACATGCTTTTCTTGTTTTTTTACTTATTTTTTTATGAATATGAATTCTTAAAGGCATATGCATGAGACATAATCTATTAATTAATCCGAATCCATTTCTTAATCTCTTTCTTTGAAATACTTTATTCTAACCATATCATGATCTCATTTTATAATACCTCCGGAGCTAATGAAACTATTTTAGTAAAATTTAACTGTCTCAATTCCCGGGCAATTGCACCAAAAACCCGAGTTCCCTTTGGGTTTCCTTCTTGATCGATGACAACCGCAGCATTGTCATCATATCGTATTATCATACCGTTATCACGTTTGAGTTCTTTACAAGTACGTACAATTACAGCTCTGACCACTTCTGATCTTGCTAGGGGCATGTTTGGCACTGCTTCTTTGATCACAGCAACAATAACGTCACCGATATGAGCATATCGACGATTGCTAGCTCCTATGATTCGAATACACATCAATTCTCGAGCCCCGCTGTTATCCGCTACATTCAAAAGGGTCTGAGGTTGAATCATATCATTTTTTTTTTATCTATTCTTTCAATGAAAAGGGCGAAGAAAAAAGAAATATTGTTTGTCCAAAAAAATAAATCAGCACCTGCGATTGTTTTTTTTTTTTATTCTCAAGACCTATTTCCTTTGATTCTCCATTTTTATGCCGAAATAATGAATTGAGTTCGTATAGGCATTTTAGACGATGCTATTGAAATAGCCTTTCTGGCTATATTTTCTGTTACTCCACCCATTTCATAAAGGATTCGACCTGGTTTAACAACAGCTACCCAATATTCAGGGGATCCTTTCCCCGAACCCATACGTGTTTCTGCGGGTCTTACTGTAACCGGTTTGTCTGGAAATATACGTACCCATATTTTTCCACCACGTCGTGCATTTCGTGTCATTGCTCGTCGACCTGCTTCTATTTGTCTAGATGTGATCCAGGCGGGTTCAAGTGCCTGAAGAGCATATTTACCGAAAGAAATATGATTACCTCGATAAGATATTCCCTTCATTCTTCCTCTATGTTGTTTACGGAATCTGGTTCTTTTGGGGTTATAGTTGATGGTTGGTTCTGAATTCCATCTCTACTACAGAACTGGACGTGAGAGTTTCTTCTCATCCAGCTCCTCGCGAATAAGAAAATCTTCAACTTCTCTATTATTCGTTTGTATATCTTGTTTTTTTAGATAACTAAACATATTAATATTTCTATTTTAAATATTGTATGACTTTTTATAATGTTATAACGATTCTTTATTTTGTTTTGTCTTTTATTTTCTTCGATTGACCCAAATTTAGCAATCCAAGAAAATAAAGGTTTCGCAGGCGAATATTTACTCTTTTCATCGCTATTTCAGTTGTAGGGTTAGCTCTTGATTTTTCTTTTCCCAATAGATGAATATGAATGAATTAGTCTTTGGTTTGTTCCGCCATCCCGATCAATGAATCCGTTTTCAATAGATTTGGATTCATAGGTTCCATCGTTCCCATCGCTTCTTATTTAATGGTTAGGTCTGATTTCTACAATGGAGCTCATAATGAAATTTTTTCTTGAGTCAATCTTCTTAGTCTTTATTGGCTCGAAGCTCTTATTTTTTTATTTTATGAACAGATTCATTTAATTATGTACGAATCAGCATTGATGCTTTATTACACTGCCTTTTTTATGAGATGACTCATAGACCTTACATATTGGATGGAATTCTAGATCATTGGTATTTTTCTCTCTCTTTCTTTCACCCTTCCATTTATCCACATCTTTGTTCTCTATTTCGCTTTATAACTTAGAATTAGATTTATTTTTCTTTTGTTTATGCAAAAAATATTTCAGTTGCTACAACGATATGACCGATATATCATATCTTGACTGGTTCTTTGGATCCAGATAATGCGAAGTGATGAGTTGGTTAGTAGTCCTATAGTTATTAGTTTATAGTAAGAGGCTAGTCTTCTTTTTATTGAATCCTAACCCTAAAAAAACCAACGAGTCACACACTAAGCATAGCAATTATATCAAACGGCTAATCGAATTTTTATTCAACCATATAGAATTAAGAATTAGAATTCTTCATTTTAGTTTTTATTGAATAGAAAAAAGGAACGAATTTCTCTTTTTTGTTCCATCACTAGATCGAAGGGAAAGACAAATAAAGGTTTATTCTTCCCCGTCTATAAATATCCAAATTTTGATGCCTAATACTCCATAAATAGTTCGAACGGTATAGGAACAATAATCGATTTTAGCTCGAATGGTTTGCAGGGGAACCCTACCTTCTCTGATCCATTCCACACGCGCAATTTCTTTTCCGTCGATACGCCCTGCAATTTGTACTTGAATTCCTTTTGTATCTGCTTGTTCAGTTAATTCAATAGCCTTTTTCATTGCTTTTCGAAATGAAACTCTA